ATTGGATATGGATACAGAAAGAGAATGCATCGACCAATTCAATTAGATTCTCTCTACTTAATACTTATCCCATCCCAGATTTCTACTGAAATCTTATTCAATCCGTTGAATTGCGAGGAATCCTTATCTTATAGATAAGTTCTATACCCAAATTTAGAGACTTTGGACCTGTACTACCACGCCTTTACACCCGAAACAATCGAGTTATTTAATTAGAGTTCGAAATCTTGAAAGACCATTTCATTTCGGACCCTTTTCTGGGGCGAAAGATCGTGATTTGAAAAGACTCAAAATACTTGTTGATGTAATAACATCTAGTAAGACCAACCAACGCAACAAGTTCTCCTTTGTTTGCGACAAAAAAGTTTCTTTTGAAGCAAACCCACACAATGAGGCATAGTCAAGTAGTATAGTCGACCGAATCGTAAATGATCCACATAAGATACTTCGAATGGAATGCAATCGCGCGTTGTCGAACGATTCGACAGATCAACTTAGTCAAAATGAAAATAGAAGAGGGCGCAAACATTGATACATTTAGGACCAATGCATTATCTCTGAAACAATGAATTGGGTTCTTGTTCCATCAAAAAGCGATGGTTTGGTGGATTCCTAACCCATCCAAGTTCAAAAGGTCCCCAATCTTCTTGAAGAAAGATAAAGTCTGCATCGGTAGAATTGGAATGATGAGTAATTGTAGTAGATTGGAATAAAAAAAATAAGTCTTGTACAGAAACAGAAAAATGACTACTTGTTTTTTTGCCAGGCTGGTTCTACGAAGAAAGGCCTATTTTACTTTACAATGTTTACAATGAAACTTACCAACTTCGTTTTTGAAACTTAGGCTTTTTTTTTCTACAAATGCAAGAAAAAGAACAGATACTGGATCTATATGACTTACTATTCGATTTGATTTGGTTGGGTCAGGTTGGAGTTTTTAGCCAGGCTCATGTTATGATTTTGTCTTCATAAATTGACTTGGGTATACCAAAGCAAAGGCGTTTCACTAAATCTTTGATCATGGACAATAAAAGAGGAAAAAGTCAGTCATTCACTCACACACAAAGATTAATGAAGAAGAATGGTTTTGTTTATCCAAAATTTGATAATACCAATCCGATTGGATCCATTCATTGGAATAATTTATTGTTTTTTTGGTTGGATTTTATGCCCCGAGGCATCGATCTCCGTGAGCATGTGGGAATGTTTCCATTTCTATGGACCAATCAACCGTCCAGCAACAAGCATTAATTAGGAAATGAAAACGCTACAAAAATATATAGGGCTATACGGACTCGAACCGTAGACCTTCTCGGTAAAACAGATCAAACTTTTTTTATTATTTTATTGATTGTCGAAATGATTCGAACTGTTTTAAAAACTCAACATGCATTTTTTTTGCATTGGGCTCTTTCATTAACTGATAGAAAGATCAGCTAGTCCACCATATTTTTTCTTGACAGGAAGATAATGAGACGGCTCTATGTGCTCTGATTCATTATTTTTTTCTGATTCAGGAGCAATACCAAAGTGTTTCAAAGAAGAGTGACCTTGACGTAGGTCTGCCTCCGGCCTAGATCAACCTGACGAGTCTCTATCGCTACGCTCCAAGAGTCAAATATGATACTTCATACACCTTAAAGTTCATAAGGCGAAAAGAGGTTCTTTTGAGGTCCTTAGACTCATATTCATTATGCCTAGCATTGAATGGGCTGGGTATTCACCTTATCAATTATCAAATCAATTGCGGGTTCTATTCTATTCGGTACCTGAATTAGTACCCGAATAGGACTGAACAAAATATTTGTCAGGCTATTGTTCCCTCGAATCCATGGAGTAAGACATCAATTTCTCAATAAGAGAAATTCTGTTGATTGCACGATGGACCCCCCTGAAAAGCATTGGCGCGCGTGTAAACGAGGTGCTCTACCTAACTGAGCTATAGCCCTTTCCTTTCCCCTTTCATAGATATCTTAACATCTAGAAAATTTCTTGTCAAGATGGATATTTCATAATCCCACATGATAGCTCTCTGATCCGTTTCCTGCCAAGGATTGGTATTGCTTAGAAGTCATATTCGATCTATAATTAGAATCCCCGATGTGTCCTGCTTTTTCTATTTGATGATAAATAACCTACTTAACCCAGTGGTTAGAGTGTTGCTTTCATACGGCGGAAGTCATTGGTTCAAATCCAATAGTAGGTAGAATTTATTAGATACCATTGACTCCGGTATCTAATAAGTTTTTCTACCCATCTGATTTTTTTTTTTTTTATTTAGCCTTGGATCTAGAAAAAATATAGAAAACAAGGGTCCCTTTCGAATGAAGAAATAATAAAATATTGTTCCCGAATAGTTCAATTGGTCAAATTCGAACCAATAGCATCTTCGTTTGTTGCTTTCGATGAATGTCCGAAAGAAACACTTGAAGTAATGAATCTTATTCTACTCGGGTTTCGAGACAGAAGAACTCCCCTTGGATTATTCAATTATTTCAAAATTTTTCCCTGGCTACCCCCAGTCCCAGCCTAGGAAAAATTGAGGGGAGGAGATGTTTCTGAAGAATATTGATGATGAAATCCGAAATAGGTGGTAAAATGAGAGAGAAATTGAATAGTTATGAGAGATCCAATCGGTTTGGTCATCAAAGAGCAAAAGAAGGGAGAAAAATCGCTTCTTATTTATGGTTGTTCTATACCATAAAAGTCAAAGTCCACCTACTTTTATTCTAGGGTCCACGGCGGTATTACCAACGGAATGGGGGAAATAGAATCTAACATGTGTTGTTTTGCTCGAAAAACATTCCCAATAAAATCCATTTGGTTATATTAAAAAAGGATTCCCAAGTTCCTTCCCTCATGTTGAGAATGAAAAAGCATTCAATTCATTTTTAGTTCATTTCAAAATACTTCAATTGGTACGCGCAAAAAATAGGCCAATTCAGCAGCTTTTTGTTCAACTTCTCGTGGGGTCAAATTATCATCAGTACGAGTCAAGGGAATGGCCCCCTGGCCTCTGATTTCCATATAAAGGACACGACGAGGATAAAGACCCTCTTTCACTTCCACTCTGATCGACTGGATATCTCTCATAAGGAATCGAAGGAAGATGCGACGATTTATTCCAGGGAATCCCCAACGAAAAATACACACTATTCCCTTTTTTCTATCGAAAAGATCATAACCACTACCTACATTCCACGAAATTGTGCACCACAAATAGGAACTAATAAACAGACCAGCGATCCCATAGAAAGACATCACAACCCCTTGGGGGAAAAAAAGAATTTGTTGAGAGGGGAATAAGGATATCAGATTCCTACCAAGATAACTAGAAGTTCCAACCAATAAGAATCCCAATGAACCTAAAAAAAGGATACAGGCCCAGCAGAAATTACTAGTTTTTCGAGACTCTGTTATAAGTTCTATCCATATACGTTCTGATTGCCAGTTCATATTAGATCCGGTTTCATTCTACTGGAATTCAGGGAAGAGAATGAGTCAAATTCATTCGACTTTATTTTCTATGTTTTGATACCGAAGTCACTCTCATCAACTAGCACCATGATGATGTAAACCATCAGGAGTAATTCATCGAATTGGTTAGATTTAAAAAAAAATCACACCCCCCCTTCTTTAGATGATCCGACTCTGTATATCTACATACATATAGATACACTGACTTTCAATTTCAGATATTCGCGGATCTAGTAAAAAAAAAAGTGGTTATTGTTATGCATGCATATCCATGATATATGGATAAATGCATGTATATTATATGCGGGTATAGCTGAACCGCTTTTTTTGTGCTCGGAGGGAGTCACATGTCGTACCTTAACCTATTCTACTAATAGATATCTTTATTATGATCCAAGTCCAAGTGTTAAAATAAATTGATGAGATTTGATCCCATCGGATCTAAAGAATCTTGTTTTTTTGGACATGAAGAAATAAAGAAGCCATTGCAATTGCCGGAAATACTAGGCCCACTAAAGGCACAAAAATAGAGGGGAAATTGAGATCTGTCATAGAATGGGTACCTCGATTTACTATTTGTACCTGTTATAAATAGATCTTATGATCAGTATATCTATTATAAGTATAGAATAAGTGCAAGGAATATAGAACTAAATGAAATAAGTGTACCTATTCTTCCTCTTTCTACACGAAATAGATGTATGATAATCCGCTTTTTTATTAGTGCTCTACTTATATATATATAGATATATATATATATCTATATCTATCTATATCTCTCTATATATATCTATTTTTTTAGATATATCTATCTATTTATATTTTATTTTTAATTGAAATTGAATTTTGATTCGACGGAAAGAAACCGTGTAGCTGAAATAACTCATTCAGAACACCCTTTAAAGGATTACGTGGTACAATTGAATCCAATAAGCCCTTATAGAATGAATACTCAGCCTCCTGTACACCTTCGGGTACTTCCACATTCAATAATTGTTCAATTATTCTTTTACCCGCAAAAGCAATGTAGGCGTTGGGTTCAGCAATAACGATATCTCCCAACATACCAAAACTGGCTGTCACTCCGCCGGTTGTAGGCGTTGTAAGGATTGATACATAGAATAACTTTTGATTTAATTGATAATTATATAAAGCAGAAGATATTTTAGCCATTTGCATCAAGCTCAAAGTTCCTTCTTGCATGCGTGCTCCTCCAGAAGCACACACCATAATAAGAGGTAAAGATCTATTAGTAGCATACTCGATCAAACGGGTGATTTTTTCGCCTACTACGGATCCCATACTACCTCCTATGAACTCAAAATCCATCAACCCCATTGCTACGGGAATACCGTTTATTTGACCTATGCCTGTTTGAACAGCCTCATTTAAACCCGTTTTTATTTGATGCGAATTGAGACGATCTAGATAAGATTCCTCTTCTTCCTCCGCCTCTTCTGTATCTTCTTCTTCCGCCCCTTCCGTATCTTCCGAGTGAAAATCAATGGGGTCGATAGAGACCA